GGAGCCAAAATAGCCCGATAATGCTCCCACCACTGTACCTCATGCCTTACCCCCCCCCCCTTCCCCCCCCGGGAGTTGCGGGGGTTATTTGGTTATGCATATCGTGCATAGATTTATATACCCCATATATTTATCTATGGTCCCAGTAATACACATTATTAATCAACTACCCTACTACGCAAGGACTAAAACCATCCCATGACAACTGGACATACCATCCCCAACGAACTAGCTCCCTCAAGTACTCAAAAATGCAATGCCCCAAGACCCACTCCAAGCTACAACAACCAAAAGTTCCCCACCATACAAGAACCCCATAGAATGAATGCTCGATGGACATACTCCTAATACCACAGTCCCCACCCATAACCCATGAAGCTCCGTACCAGATGGATTTATTAATCGTACACCTCACGTGAAATCAGCAACCCCTGCACATAATGTCCGACGTGACTAGCTTCAGGCCCATACGTTCCCCCTAAACCCCTCGCCCTCCTCACATTTTTGCGCCTCTGGTTCCTCGGTCAGGGCCATCAATTGGGTTCACTCACCTCTACTTGCCCTTCAAAGTGGCATCTGTGGAAGACTTCCACCACCTCAATGCGTAATCGCGGCATCCTCCAGCTTTTTGGCGCCTCTGGTTCCTTTTATTTTTTCCGGGGTTACCTCACAGCTGGCCCTTCCCAGTGACTTCGGGGGTCCCACAATCTAAGCCTGGACACACCTGCGTTATCGTCCTATCCTATATCTCACGAGTTACTCAATGAGACGGTTGGCGTATATGGGGAATCACCTTGACACTGATGCACTTTGACCACATTCAGTTAATGCTCTCCTCCGCAGCCCTGCGTAAATGGGGCTATTTAGTGAATGCTCGATGGACATACCTTAAAAACAAAACTACCACCCAACACAACCCCACGAATATATATATATACAAACACAAATTCATAACAACATAACCCAAACTTATTAGAGAAACTCCAGTACTAAAAACAACGAAATCTGACGACAATCATTACTTTGACCCTTTCAAACATTACCCAATCTGCCAGCCACCTGCCCCGTCCACATAGCTTACACCTAAAGCATGGCACTGAAGCTGCCAAGACGGCACACAGACATGCCTGCGGACAAAAGACTTAGTCCTGACCTTACAGTTGGTTTTTGCTAGACATATACATGCAAGTATCCGCGCCCCAGTGTAAATGCCCTCAACAGCCTACCCAGGCCTTAAGGAGCGGGTATCAGGCACACCCAAGTAGTAGCCCAAGACGCCTTGCTAAGCCACACCCCCACGGGTATTCAGCAGTAGTTAACATTAAGCAATGAGTGCAAACTTGACTTAGTCATAGCAAATACATCCAAGGGTCGGTAAATCTTGTGCCAGCCACCGCGGTCATACAAGAGACCCAAATCAACTGTTCCACACAAGCGGCGTAAAGAGTGGTAAAATGCCTATCCTACCTAACTAAGATCAAAATGCAACTAAGCTGTCGCAAGCACAAGATGCACCTAAACACACCATCAAGATGATCTTAGCAACTAGCGATCGATTTAAGCCCACGAAAGCCAGGGCCCAAACTGGGATTAGATACCCCACTATGCCTGGCCCTAAATCTTGATACTTACTATACCAAAGTATCCGCCAGAGAACTACGAGCACAAACGCTTAAAACTCTAAGGACTTGGCGGTGCCCTAAACCCACCTAGAGGAGCCTGTTCTGTAATCGATAATCCACGATCAACCCAACCGCCCCTCGCCAAACACAGCCTACATACCGCCGTCGCCAGCCCACCTCGAATGAGAGTACAACAGTGAGCACAACAGCACCCCGCTAACAAGACAGGTCAAGGTATAGCCCATGGGGCGGAAGAAATGGGCTACATTCCCTATTCGTAGGGCAACACGAAAAGAAGCATGAAACTGCTTCTGGAAGGCGGATTTAGCAGTAAAGCGGGATGATAGAGCCCACTTTAAGCCGGCCCTAGGGCACGTACATACCGCCCGTCACCCTCCTCACAAGCCATACCCCCACATAACTAATACCACTAAAATGCCAAAGATGAGGTAAGTCGTAACAAGGTAAGTGTACCGGAAGGTGTACTTAGAATACTCAAGACGTAGCTATAACCCCAAAGCACTCAGCTTACACCTGAAAGATATCTGCTAAACCAGATCGTCTTGAAGCCTTCCTCTAGCTCAGCCACCCAAACAACGCAAAACTAAACAAATCTACTAAATCAGGCCCAAACCAAAACATTTTCTAGTCTTAGTATAGGCGATAGAAAAGACACTTAGACGCGATAGAGACCAGTACCGTAAGGGAAAGATGAAATAATAATGAAAACCAAAGCAAAAAACAGCAAAGACTAACCCTTGTACCTTTTGCATCATGATTTAGCAAGAACAACCAAGCAAAGTGAACTGAAGTTTGCCATCCCGAAACCCAAGCGAGCTACTTACGAGCAGCTATTAGAGCGAACCCGTCTCTGTTGCAAAAGAGTGGGACGACTTGTTAGTAGAGGTGAAAAGCCAACCGAGCTGGGTGATAGCTGGTTACCTGTGAAATGAATCTAAGTTCTCCCTTAATCTTCCCTACCGGACGACACCCAGAACCACAATGAGATGATTAAGAGCTATTTAATGGAGGTACAGCTCCATTAAAAAAGGACACAACCTCAACTAGCGGATAAATCCAACCACCAACCTTACTGTGGGCCCTAAAGCAGCCACCAACAAAGAGTGCGTCAAAGCTCCACTACCCAAAAATGCCAGAACAAGATGAATCCCTTACCACAAACAGGTCAACCTATGAATATAGGAGAATTAATGCTAAAATGAGTAACTTGGGGCCACATCCACCCCTCTAGCGGCGCAAGCTTACATGAAAACATTATTAACAGACCCAGACATATACAAAAACTCCTACAAGACCCAGTATAGACTAACCCTGTTAACCCGACTCAGGAGCGCCCATAAGAGCGATTAAAATCTGTGAAAGGAACTCGGCAAAACAAGGCCCGACTGTTTACCAAAAACATAGCCTTCAGCAAACAAACAAGTATTGAAGGTGATGCCTGCCCAGTGACCTAGGTTAAACGGCCGCGGTATCCTAACCGTGCAAAGGTAGCGCAATCAATTGTCCCATAAATCGAGACTTGTATGAATGGCTAAACGAGGTCTTAACTGTCTCTCACAGATAATCAGTGAAATTGATCTTCCCGTGCAAAAGCGGGGATGTGAACATAAGACGAGAAGACCCTGTGGAACTTAAAAATCAACGGCCACCGCGAACCTAAGACTAACCCCACCGGGATCACCACCAATCGCAGAGCATGGCCGATATTTTTCGGTTGGGGCGACCTTGGAGAAAAACAAATCCTCCAAAAACAAGACCAAACCTCTTTACTTAGAGCCACCCCTCAAAGTGCTAATAGTGACCAGACCCAATATAATTGATTAATGGACCAAGCTACCCCAGGGATAACAGCGCAATCCCCCTCAAGAGCCCCTATCGACAGGGGGGTTTACGACCTCGATGTTGGATCAGGACATCCTAATGGTGCAGCCGCTATTAAGGGTTCGTTTGTTCAACGATTAATAGTCCTACGTGATCTGAGTTCAGACCGGAGCAATCCAGGTCGGTTTCTATCTATGAACTACTCTCCCCAGTACGAAAGGACCGGGAAAGTAAGGCCAATACCACAAGCACGCCTTCCCCCTAAATAGTGAAGCCAACTAAACTATGAAGAGGACTCCTCCCACCACCCCAATCCTAGAAAAGGACCAGCTAGAGTGGCAGAGCCCGGCAAATGCAGAAGGCTTAAGCCCTTTACCCAGAGGTTCAAATCCTCTCCCTAGCTACACATGCCACAAATGACAATAATAAGCTACCTCATTATATCCCTCCTATACGCCATCCCCATTCTAATCGCCGTAGCCTTCTTAACCCTTGTAGAACGAAAAATCCTAAGCTACATGCAATCTCGCAAAGGCCCCAACATCGTGGGGCCTTTTGGCCTGCTCCAGCCAATCGCAGACGGGATCAAACTATTCATTAAAGAGCCCATTCGACCCTCCACCTCCTCACCATTACTTTTCATCATAATGCCCATACTGGCCCTGCTTCTAGCCCTCACCGTCTGAGTACCCCTCCCCCTCCCATTCTCCCTAGTAGACCTAAACCTTGGAGTCCTCTTCATAGTGGCCATATCAAGCCTGGCTGTCTACTCGATCCTGTGGTCAGGATGAGCCTCGAACTCAAAATACGCCCTAATCGGGGCTCTGCGGGCAGTCGCACAAACCATCTCATACGAAGTAACACTAGCACTTATTCTCCTATCAGTAATTATACTAACCGGAAACTACACGCTCAGCACCTTCGCCATTGCTCAAGAACCCCTCTACCTCATCTTCTCCTCATGGCCCCTAGCAATAATGTGATATGTCTCCACCCTAGCAGAAACAAACCGAGCCCCATTCGACCTAACAGAGGGTGAGTCTGAGCTGGTCTCAGGGTTTAATGTTGAGTACGCCGCAGGCCCCTTTGCTCTGTTTTTCCTAGCCGAATACGCCAACATCATGCTAATAAATACACTTACGGCCATCATCTTCTTAAACCCCAGCGCTCTAGGGCCCTCTCCAGAACTATTCCCCATTATCCTAGCCACAAAGGTCCTCCTATTGTCCTCAGGGTTCCTATGAGTCCGAGCCTCCTACCCCCGATTCCGATACGACCAGCTAATACACCTCCTATGAAAAAACTTCCTACCCCTCACACTAGCCCTATGCCTCTGACACACTAGCCTACCCATCTGCTACGCAGGCCTACCTCCTTCCATAAGGAAATGTGCCTGAACCCAAAGGGTCACTATGATAAAGTGAACATAGAGGTACAACAGCCCTCTCATTTCCTATTTAACCTTAGAAAAGTAGGAATTGAACCTACACAGAAGAGATCAAAACTCTCCATACTTCCCTTATATTATTTTCTAGTAGAGTCAGCTAATCAAGCTACCGGGCCCATACCCCGGAAATGATGGTTCAACCCCCTCCTCTACTAATGAACCCCCATGCAACCCCAATTCTAGTCCTCAGCCTCATATTAGGCACGACAATCACAATCTCCAGCAACCACTGGGTCCTAGCTTGAACCGGACTAGAAATCAACACACTAGCCATTATCCCCATAATTTCTAAATCCCACCACCCCCGAGCAGTAGAAGCCGCAACAAAATACTTCCTAACACAAGCAGCTGCTTCCGCCCTAGTCCTATTCTCTAGCATAACCAACGCCTGGGCTACCGGCCAGTGAGACATTACACAGCTTAACCACCCAACCTCGTGCCTGCTACTCACAGCAGCAATCGCAATCAAACTGGGCCTAGTCCCATTCCACTTTTGATTCCCAGAAGTCCTACAGGGATCCCCCCTAATAACAGCCCTCCTACTCTCAACCCTCATGAAATTCCCCCCACTAACCCTCCTCGTAATGACATCCAAATCCCTCAACCCATCCCTACTAACTGCCATAGCCCTAGCTTCGGCAGCACTAGGGGGCTGAATAGGATTAAACCAGACACAAACGCGTAAAATCCTAGCCTTCTCATCCATTTCTCACCTAGGCTGAATCGCCATCATCCTAGTCTACAGCCCAAAACTAGCCCTACTTACCTTCTACCTCTACACGATCATGACATCAGCCGTATTCATAGCCCTCAACAAAATTAAAGCCCTCAACCTATCTATAATCCTAACCTCATGGACAAAAACCCCAGTGCTAAACGCCACCCTAATGCTGGTACTGCTGTCCCTAGCAGGCCTCCCCCCACTAACAGGGTTCATGCCAAAATGACTTATCATCCAAGAACTAACCAAACAGGAAATAACACCAGCAGCCGTAGTGATTGCGATGCTGTCCCTACTCAGCCTGTTTTTCTACCTGCGCCTTGCATATCACTCAACAATTACCCTCCCACCAAACTCCTCCAACCACATGAAACAATGGTACACTAGCAAACCCCCAAACACACCTACCGCAATCCTCGCCTCACTATCAATCCTGCTACTTCCCCTCTCCCCCATAGTCTACGCTATTGTCTAGAAACTTAGGATAATGCCCCTCAAAACCGAAGGCCTTCAAAGCCTTAAATAAGAGTTAAACTCTCTTAGTTTCTGCACTAAGGCCAACAGGACACTAACCTGTATCTCCTGGATGCAAACCAGGCGCTTTAATTAAGCTAAAGCCTTCCCTAGACAGACGGGCTTCGATCCCGTAAAGTTTTAGTTAACAGCTAAACGCCTTAGCCTACTGGCTTCTGCCTAAGACCCCGGCACACTCTCATGTGCATCGATGAGCTTGCAACTCAACATGAACTTCACCACGGGGCCGATAAGAAGAGGAATCGAACCTCTGTAAAAAGGACTACAGCCTAACGCTTTAACACTCAGCCATCTTACCCGTGACCTTCATCAATCGATGATTATTCTCTACCAATCACAAAGACATCGGTACCCTATATCTTATCTTTGGGGCATGAGCCGGAATAATCGGCACAGCACTCAGCCTGCTAATCCGCGCAGAACTAGGCCAACCAGGAACCCTCCTGGGTGATGACCAGATTTACAACGTAATCGTCACCGCCCACGCCTTTGTAATAATCTTCTTCATAGTGATGCCCATCATAATCGGAGGGTTTGGCAACTGATTAGTCCCCCTAATAATCGGCGCCCCCGACATAGCATTCCCACGAATAAACAACATAAGCTTCTGGCTCCTCCCACCTTCATTCCTCCTCCTACTCGCCTCATCCACCGTAGAAGCTGGCGCCGGCACAGGCTGAACCGTATACCCGCCTCTAGCAGGCAACCTAGCTCACGCTGGGGCCTCAGTAGACCTGGCCATTTTCTCGCTCCACTTAGCCGGTGTTTCCTCCATTCTCGGAGCCATTAACTTCATCACCACAGCCATCAACATAAAACCCCCTGCACTCTCACAATACCAGACCCCACTCTTCGTCTGATCCGTCCTAATCACCGCTATTCTGCTCCTCCTATCGCTACCCGTCCTCGCCGCTGGCATCACAATACTACTAACCGACCGAAACCTAAACACCACATTCTTTGACCCCGCCGGAGGAGGCGACCCAATCCTGTACCAACACCTATTCTGATTCTTCGGCCATCCAGAAGTCTACATCTTAATCCTCCCAGGATTCGGGATTATCTCCCACGTGGTTACATACTACTCAGGCAAAAAAGAACCCTTCGGCTATATAGGAATAGTCTGAGCCATGCTATCCATTGGCTTCCTGGGGTTCATCGTCTGAGCCCACCACATGTTCACCGTAGGGATAGACGTTGACACCCGAGCCTACTTCACATCTGCCACCATAATCATCGCCATCCCCACCGGAATTAAAGTATTCAGCTGACTCGCCACCCTACACGGAGGAACAATCAAATGAGACCCCCCAATACTCTGAGCCTTAGGATTTATCTTCCTATTCACCATCGGAGGTTTAACAGGAATTGTTCTTGCAAACTCCTCCCTAGACATCGCCCTGCACGACACATACTACGTAGTCGCCCACTTCCACTATGTGCTATCCATAGGCGCCGTCTTTGCCATCCTGGCTGGATTCACCCACTGATTCCCCCTTCTCACCGGATTCACCTTGCACCAGACATGGGCAAAGGCCCACTTCGGGGTAATATTTACAGGAGTAAACCTAACATTCTTCCCCCAGCACTTCCTAGGCCTAGCAGGAATGCCTCGACGATACTCAGACTACCCTGACGCCTACACACTATGAAACACCGTCTCTTCTATTGGATCCCTAATCTCAATAGTAGCCGTAATCATACTGATATTCATCATCTGAGAAGCCTTCTCAGCCAAACGGAAAGTCCTACAACCGGAACTAACCGCCACAAACATTGAATGAATCCACGGCTGCCCTCCCCCATACCACACTTTCGAGGAACCAGCTTTTGTCCAAGTACAAGAAAGGAAGGAATCGAACCCCCATACACTGGTTTCAAGCCAGCTGCATTAACCATTCATGCTTCTTTCTCATGAGGCGTTAGTAAACCAATTACATAGCCTTGTCAAGGCTAAATCACAGGTGAAAACCCTGTACACCTCATGTGGCCAACCACTCCCAACTAGGATTCCAAGACGCCTCATCGCCCATCATAGAAGAACTTGTTGAATTTCACGACCATGCTCTAATTGTTGCCCTAGCCATCTGCAGCCTAGTACTATACCTCTTAGCTCACATGCTAGTAGAAAAACTGTCATCCAATGCAGTAGACGCTCAAGAAGTGGAACTAATCTGAACAATCCTGCCCGCCATCGTCCTAGTACTCCTCGCCCTCCCGTCCCTACAAATCCTGTACATAATAGACGAGATCGATGAACCAGACCTCACACTAAAAGCCATCGGCCATCAATGATACTGAAGCTACGAATACACAGACTTCAAGGACCTCTCATTCGACTCCTACATAATCCCAACCACAGACCTACCAAACGGCCACTTCCGACTCTTAGAGGTTGACCACCGCGTAGTTGTACCCATAGAATCGCCAATCCGCGTAATCATTACTGCTGGAGACGTACTACACTCGTGGGCAGTCCCAACACTCGGGGTTAAAACAGATGCAATCCCAGGCCGACTGAACCAAACCTCATTCATTACCACCCGACCCGGAATTTTCTACGGCCAATGCTCAGAAATCTGCGGGGCCAACCACAGCTACATACCCATTGTAGTAGAGTCTACCCCACTCCCACACTTTGAAGCCTGATCATCCCTTCTATCCTCCTCCTAATCATTAAGAAGCTATGCAACAGCACTAGCCTTTTAAGCTAGCTAAAGAGGACCACCTCCTCCTTAATGGTATGCCTCAACTCAACCCCGCACCATGATTCTCAATCATGATCATAACCTGACTAACTCTCGCACTCCTGATCCAGCCAAAACTACTAACCTTTACCACAACAAACCCCCCATCAAGCAAACCATCCCTCACCACTAAACCCACACCATGAGCCTGACCATGAACCTAAGCTTCTTCGACCAATTCTCAAGCCCCTACCTACTCGGCATCCCCCTAATTCTTCTATCCCTACTCTTCCCAGCCCTATTATTCCCATCCCCCGGTAACCGATGAATCAGCAACCGACTTTCCACCATCCAACTATGACTCCTGCACCTAATTACAAAACAACTAATGATCCCACTAAACAAGAGCGGCCACAAATGAGCCCTAATGCTAACATCATTAATAACCATACTCCTTACAATTAACCTCCTAGGGCTCCTTCCGTATACATTCACCCCCACCACACAACTATCTATAAACATAGCCCTAGCCTTCCCCCTATGACTCGCCACCCTACTAACGGGCCTACGAAACAAACCATCAGCCTCCCTAGCCCACTTGCTACCAGAAGGCACCCCAACACCTCTGATCCCCGCACTTATTTTAATCGAAACAACCAGCCTACTGATCCGACCATTAGCCCTAGGAGTCCGACTCACGGCCAACCTCACGGCAGGACACCTGCTTATTCAGCTCATCTCCACAGCCTCCATCGCACTCATACCCATCCTCCCCGCAGTATCAGTCCTGACAATAGTCATCCTACTGCTTCTCACCATCCTAGAAGTAGCAGTAGCCATAATCCAAGCCTACGTCTTCGTCCTCCTTCTAAGCCTATATTTACAAGAAAATATCTAATGGCACACCAAGCACACTCCTACCACATAGTAGACCCAAGCCCCTGACCAATCTTCGGGGCAGCTGCCGCCCTGCTCACAACCTCAGGACTAATCATATGATTCCACTATAACTCATCCGCCCTATTAGCTACCGGCCTCTTGTCCATACTCCTAGTAATGCTCCAATGATGGCGGGATATTGTTCGAGAAAGTACCTTCCAAGGCCACCACACCCCCACAGTGCAAAAAGGCCTACGATACGGCATGATCCTCTTCATCACATCCGAGGCATTCTTCTTCTTAGGATTCTTCTGAGCATTTTTCCACTCAAGCCTAGTACCTACCCCAGAACTAGGCGGCCAATGACCCCCAACAGGCATCAAACCGCTGAACCCTATAGAAGTCCCACTACTAAACACAGCAATCCTCCTAGCCTCCGGCGTAACCGTCACATGAGCCCATCACAGCATCACAGAAGGAAATCGAAAACATGCCATCCACGCCCTAACACTGACAATCCTCCTGGGATTTTACTTCACAGCTTTACAGGCAATAGAATACCACGAAGCCCCATTTTCAATCGCCGACAGCGTCTACGGCTCCACCTTCTTTGTCGCCACCGGATTCCACGGACTCCACGTAATCATTGGATCCACCTTCCTAACCGTCTGCCTCCTCCGACTAATCAAATTCCACTTCACATCGGACCACCATTTTGGATTTGAAGCCGCAGCCTGATACTGACACTTCGTAGACGTCATCTGACTATTCCTCTACATAACCATCTACTGATGAGGATCTTGCTCTTCTAGTATATTAATTACAATTGACTTCCAATCTCTAAAATCTGGTGCAAGCCCAGAGAAGAGCAATGAACATACTCACATTCATATTCTCCCTATCACTAGCCCTAAGTGCCATCCTAACCGCACTAAACTTCTGACTCGCCCAAATAACCCCTGACTCAGAAAAACTCTCACCGTACGAATGCGGATTCGACCCCCTCGGATCCGCCCGCCTGCCATTCTCAATCCGATTCTTCCTCAGTAGCCATCCTGTTTCTACTATTCGACCTAGAAATTGCCCTCCTGCTTCCTCTACCATGAGCAATCCAGCTACAATCACCCCTACTGACTCTCGCTTGAACCGCAGCTATCCTGCTACTCCTGACACTAGGCCTAGCCTACGAATGGGCCCAGGGAGGACTAGAGTGGGCAGAATAACAGAAAGTTAGTCTAATCATAAGACAGCTGGTTTCGGCCCAGCAGACTACAGCCAACCCTGTAACTTTCTTATGTCGCCCCTACATCTGAGCTTCTACTCAGCCTTCGTCCTCAGCGGACTGGGGCTGGCTTTCCACCGAACCCACCTGGTATCCGCCCTACTATGCCTCGAAAGCATAATGCTTTCAATGTTCGTGGGCCTAACAATGTGGCCTATCGAAAACCAAACCCCCTCATTCACTATAGTACCAATCATTATGCTCACCTTCTCAGCGTGTGAAGCAGGCACTGGGCTAGCCATCCTGGTAGCCTCCACACGCACCCACGGTTCCGATCACCTGCACAACCTAAACCTACTACAATGCTAAAAATCATTTTACCTACAATCATGCTTCTCCCAACAACCCTACTGTCCCCACCAAAATTCCTATGAACTAACACCACTATGTACAGCCTACTTATCGCTGCCCTTAGCCTCCAGTGGCTGATCCCAACCTACTACCCCCGTAAATTCCTATCCCATTGAACAGGAATCGACCAAATCTCCTCCCCCCTCCTAGTACTATCCTGCTGACTACTCCCACTTATAATTATAGCAAGCCAAAATCACCTCCAACAAGAGCCCCTATCACGAAAGCGAACCTTCATTTCAACCCTAGTCATAGTCCAACCATTTATCCTCCTAGCCTTCTCCACCACAGAACTAGCACTATTTTATATTGCATTCGAAGCCACACTCATTCCAACTCTAATTCTGATCACACGATGAGGCAACCAACCTGAACGCCTGAGCGCTGGCACCTACCTGCTATTCTACACCCTAGTAAGCTCACTCCCCCTTCTAATCACAATCATGCACTTATACGTAAAAATCGGCACCCTACACCTACCAACCCTAGAACTAACCCATCCAACCCTATCCACCTCATGAACAAGCATCCTCTCAGGCCTAGCACTGCTCATAGCATTTATAGTAAAAGCCCCATTATACGGCCTACACCTCTGACTACCAAAAGCCCACGTAGAGGCTCCCATTGCAGGCTCAATGCTCCTTGCCGCCCTCCTATTAAAACTAGGAGGCTATGGAATTATACGAGTCACACTACTAATAGGACCACTGTCCAACCTCCTCCACTACCCCTTCCTGACCCTAGCCTTATGGGGGGCCCTGATAACCAGCTCAATCTGCCTCCGACAAACAGACCTAAAATCCCTAATCGCCTACTCATCTGTCAGCCACATGGGACTAGTCATCGCCGCAGGAATGATCCAAACCCACTGATCATTCTCGGGGGCAATGATCCTAATGATCTCCCACGGGCTAACCTCCTCCATGCTATTCTGCCTAGCTAACACAAACTACGAACGCACACACAGCCGAATCCTACTGCTCACACGGGGCCTCCAACCCCTACTGCCACTCATGGCTACCTGATGACTACTAGCTAACCTAACAAACATGGCCCTCCCCCCAACAACGAACCTTATGGCAGAACTAACCATCATAATCACCCTATTCAACTGATCTGCTCTCACAATCATCCTAACAGGAATTGCCATCCTACTAACCGCATCATACACCCTATTTATACTGCTAATCACCCAACGAGGATCAATCCCCTCCCACATCACTTCCATCCAAAACTCAACCACACGAGAACACCTACTTATAACACTCCACATTATCCCCATGTTCCTCTTAATCCTCAAACCCGAACTAATCTCTGGAGCCCCCTTATGCAAGCATAGTTTAAACCAAACATTAGATTGTGATCCTAAAAATAGAAGTTCAAGTCTTCTTGCCTGCCGAGGGGAGGTTAAACCAACAAGAACTGCTAATTCTTGCATCTGGGCTTTAAACCCCAGCCCCCTTACTTTTAAAGGATAACAGTAATCCGCTGGTCTTAGGAGCCATCTATCTTGGTGCAACTCCAAGTAAAAGTAGTGAATGCAACACTGCTCATCAACTCCCTCACACTACTCACACTAGCAACCCTCCTAACCCCCATCGTTTTCCCGCTTCTCTTTAAAAATTTCAAAAACACCCCTCTCGCCATCACTCGCACCGTAAAAGCTGCGTTCCTAACAAGCCTGCTCCCAGCGACTACATTCATTTACTCCGGACTAGAGTCCATTACCTGCCATTGAGAGTGAAAGTTCATCATAAACTTCAAAATTCCATTAAGCCTAAAAATAGACCAATACTCAATAACATTCCTCCCCATCGCCCTATTCGTAACCTGGTCCATCCTGCAATTTGCCATATGGTACATGGCCTCTGAACCATACGTAACAAAATTCTTTACCTACCTACTAACATTCCTGATTGCCATACTACTCCTGACAACTGCAAACAACATATTCCTCCTATTCATTGGCTGAGAAGGAGTAGGGATCATATCTTTTCTCCTCATCGGCTGATGACAGGGCCGAGCAGAAGCCAACACCGCCGCCCTACAAGCCGTAATCTACAACCGAATTGGAGACATCGGCCTAATCCTGAGCATAGCATGACTGGCATCGACCTTTAACACCTGAGAGATCCAGCAAGCCGTACACCCCCACCAAACCCCCATTCTCCCCCTCATAGGACTAATCCTCGCAGCCGCAGGAAAATCCGCACAATTTGGCCTACACCCATGACTACCCGCAGCGATAGAAGGCCCAACCCCCGTATCCGCCCTATTACACTCCAGCACCATAGTAGTAGCCGGAATCTTCCTACTCATCCGCATACACCCGCTACTAGCCACCAACCAAACAGCCCTAACCGCATGCCTTTGCCTAGGCGCCCTATCAACCCTATTCGCCGCCACATGCGCTCTGACCCAAAATGACATCAAAAAAATCATCGCCTTCTCAACATCCAGTCAACTCGGACTGATAATAGTCGCCATCGGACTAAATCTCCCACAACTAGCATTTCTACACATCTCAACTCACGCCTTCTTCAAGGCCATACTATTCCTATGCTCAGGGTCCATCATCCACAGCTTAAACGGAGAACAAGACATCCGAAAGATAGGCGGCCTACAAAAAATGCTCCCAGTCACCACTTCCTGCCTAACTATCGGCAACCTGGCACTTATAGGAACCCCATTCCTAGCCGGGTTCTACTCAAAAGACCTCATCATCGAAAGCCTAAACACATCCTACCTAAACACTTGGGCCCTATTACTGACCCTCCTAGCCACAGCATTCACTGCAACCTACAGCATTCGCATAACCCTACTGGTCCAAGCCGGACAAACCCGCATCCCCCCAATAATGCCAGTAAACGAAAACAACCCACTAATTACCGCCCCCCTAACCCGGCTCGCCCTCGGCAGCATCATGGCAGGAATACTAATCACCTCCTTCATCATCCCAGTCAAAACACCCCCAATAACTATACCCCTCGTCACTAAAACTGCTGCCATCCTAGTAACTATCCTAGGGATTATCCTAGCCCTTGAACTCTCAAACATAACACACACCTTCACCCACCCTAAACCAAACCACCTCATAAACTTCTCCTCCCTATTAGGATACTTTAACCCCCTAGTCCACCGATTCTGCTCCAAAACTCTACTAGAAAAGGGCCAAAACATTGCCTTACACCTAATCGACCTCTCCTGACTCAAAAAAATAGGACCAGAGGGCCTTGCTGAACTGCAAGTAGCCGCAAGCAAAGCCGCAACCCTAGCACACACAGGACTCATCAAAACCTACTTAGGGTCCTTCGCCCTATCTATTCTAGTAATGATCTTAACCACACAGACCCTCTAATGGCCCCCAACATCCGCAAATCCCACCCCCTACTAAAAATAATCAACAACTCCCTAATTGACCTCCCCGCACCCTCTAACATCTCTGCCTGATGAAACTTCGGGTCCCTACTCGCCATCTGCCTGGCCACACAAATTCTAACGGGCCTCCTGTTGGCCATACACTATACCGCAGACACCTCCCTTGCCTTCTCCTCAGTCGCCAACACATGCCGAAACGTCCAATACGGCTGACTCATCCGCAACCTACACGCCAACGGCGCCTCATTCTTCTTCATCTGCATCTACCTGCACATCGGACGAGGATTCTACTATGGCTCCTACCTATACAAAGAAACCTGAAACACAGGGGTGATCCTCCTACTCACTCTTATAGCGACTGCCTTCGTAGGCTATGTCCTACCATGAGGACAAATATCATTCTGAGGGGCCACCGTGATCACTAACCTGTTCTCAGCCCTCCCATACATCGGGCAAACCCTTGTAGAATGGGCCTGAGGAGGATTCTCGGTAGACAACCCAACCCTAACTCGATTCTTCGCCATCCACTTCCTACTACCCTTCCTAATCGCAGGAATCACCCTAGTCCACCTAACTTTCCTGCACGAGTCAGGCTCAAACAACCCCCTAGGCATTGTATCAGACTGCGACAAAATCCCATTTCACCCCTACTTCTCCTTCAAAGACATCCTAGGATTTATCCTCATGCTCACCCCCCTAATAGCACTAGCCCTATTCTCACCAAACCTCCTAGGAGACCCAGAAAACTTTACCCCAGCAAACCCACTAGTAACCCCACCCCACATCAAACCAGAATGATACTTCCTATTCGCCTACGCCATCCTGCGATCAATCCCGAATAAACTAGGAGGCGTCCTAGCACTAGCTGCCTCAGTACTAATCCTGTTCTTAATTCCCTTCCTCCACAAGTCAAAGCAGCGAACAATGACGTTCCGACCACTTTCCCAACTCCTATTCTGAACCTTAGTAGCCAATCTCCTAGTTCTCACATGAGTAGGAAGCCAACCTGTTGAACACCCATTCATCATCATCGGACAACTTGCATCAATCACCTACTTCACCATCCTCCTGTTCCTCTTCCCCGCCGTAAGCGCCCTAGAAAATAAAATACTTAACTGCTAAATACTCTAATAGTTTATAAAAAACATTGGTCTTGTAAACCAAAGACTGAAGACTTGCCCCTTCTTAGAGTATCCTCACGCCTCAGAAAAAAAGGACTTAAACCTTTATCTCCAGCTCCCAAAGCTGGTATTTTATAATAAACTATTCTCTGATCCTGACCCCTAAACTGCCCGAATAGCCCCCCGAGATAACCCCCGCACAAGCTCCAACACAACAAACAAAGTTAACAGCAACCCCCAACCTGCAACCAAAAACATCCCAACCCCTCGTGAATAAAGCATCGCAACCCCACTAAAATCCAGCCGCACAGTAAACATCCCAACACTATCAACAGTAACAACCCCAAACCCCCAAGACCCAACAAACCCCCCTAACACCAGCCCTGCTAAGACTACCGCTACAAGCGCCGCCGCATATCCGGCTACACGCCAGTCACCCCAAGCCTCAGGAAAAGGCTCCGCCGCCAAAGCCACAGAATAAACAAACACCACCAACATACCCCCCAAATACACCATGAACAGCACCAGGGCAACAAACGAAACCCCGAGACTCAACAATCAACCACACCCTGCTACAGACGCCAAAACCAAACCAACAACCCCATAATACGGCGAAGGATTCGATGCTACGCCCAAAACACCAACTACAAAGCAAACCCCTAGAAAAAATACAAAATAAGTCATTATTCCTGCTCGGCTACTATCCGAGGCCTACGGCTTGAAAAGCCGTTGTTGTCCTCAACTACAGGAAC